AAGTTGCTCTTCTTCGAATCGAGTTAGACCCGAAATCAAAAATGAAAATAAAGGTTTTTTCGATGGATCGTGGGACACTTTTTTTCTTCTGATTTGAGATATTATGGGCAATTAACCAACCTATTACTGTACTGAACTGAATCCGATGGTTTAAAATAAGTATCAAATTTAAAAATAGAAAATTCATTAAAAGTTGGTATCAAGCCGTTTTCTCCAAAATGGACTAGATTCTATTGAAAAAGAAATGATCAAAATTGAAGTTATTTTCAAATCCAATTCTTTTATTCCAAATATTCAAAAATTACTTAAATAAGCGGATAAATTAATTTTTTTTACCTATGTAATTTGGAATTCTATTTTTTTTTTTAGTACTATCTATAATGACTGATGAATCAAGAACTTTCAATTAGAACTAAACTAATTCTGTCAATTGATTTTTTCTTACCGTCGTATCTGAAAAAATGGAAACTTAGGTAAGTGTTTTATCAACATATGCAGCAAAAGAAGATATCTAATTTAGCTCTTTCATGCCTACTATAACTAGTTATTTCGGTTTTCTATTGGCTGCTTCAACTATAACCCCAGCTCTATTAATTGGTTTGAACAAGATACGACTTATTTGAAATGAATTGAATGAACAAATTCATAAAAATAAATATTTCTCTTTCAGGTATTCTATGGCTCCTTCCCGTGTCAATTGTTAATTCTTGGTCATTGAGATTCGCGGATTTTTCAGATTAATATTTAGGGATAGATCTTACCTTTCTTTTTATCTCCTCAAACAAATCGAAATGATTGAAGTTTTTCTATTTGGAATCGTCTTAGGTCTAATTCCTATTACTTTAGCAGGATTATTTGTAACTGCATATTTACAATACAGACGCGGTGATCAGTTGGACCTTTGATTGAATAACATTTTTTTTTATTGACCTCCTCCTTGCAGGAGGTCAAATTCAAGTTGCAATTCAACTGTGTTTTGGTAAGTTTTTTTATTGTGATTCGAAATAACATAAACGGAATCACGCTCTGTAGGATTTGAACCTACGACATCGGGTTTTGGAGACCCGCGTTCTACCGAACTGAACTAAGAGCGCTTTCTTATGCCAGGAGATACGATTGTAAAGAAAAGGATTTTTGCATTTTTGTACCCCCAATGCGTCTTGCATACATTGGTATGCAAAAATGAAAGATTATGTCCGATTTTATTTAATTGATCTCACTCAATTAATCCCTCGTTACCGCCCATAGGAGAAGTAATAGGTAGGGATGACAGGATTTGAACCCGTGACATTTTGTACCCAAAACAAACGCGCTACCAAGCTGCGCTACATCCCTTTTTAAAATTGTTGTACAGTGTCATTGTACAAAATCCATGTCTTGTTTTCCATATCGTTATTTTCTCCTCTATCCATATAGAATTTTCTTGTCATTTCTTCTTTTTGGTTTCATATAATAAAAGAATTATATACATCTGAAACCTAACGTATAAAAAAAGAATGAATATTTATCGGTAATGCTTAGGAAGAAGGGGATCCCCTTTTTTAGGAACAGGGATAGGAAAATCTCATCTACTGTTCATTATACATATCCGTTTTTGTTAGGAATTCCGTACAAAAAAATACAAATGATCTTGAACTACAGCATCTGACCATATATGTATTACAATAAAGAAGGAGGATTTTCAATGCAAGATATAAAAACATATCTTTCCACAGCACCTGTGCTAACTACTCTATGGTTTGGGTCTTTAGCGGGTCTATTGATAGAAATTAATCGTTTATTCCCAGATGCTTTGTCATTCCCTTTTTTTTCATTCTAGTTATTGATATGCGAAAAAATGAAGAAAATTGGAGATACAATTCTACGCGACGTGACTAAAACTTCGCCCCCCCTTTTTCAGTTCTTTAGGATAGGAAGGAAAGAAAAATAAAAAGTGTATTGAACCTCAGCAAAAATCCGGTGGATCTAAAATCCTATTTTGGGGAACAGAAATGGAAAGAGGGTCCAGTGTAAGGTAAATAAAAGCTTCACGAAAGCATAGCATAGAAAAAGATACTTAAATGAAATACTGGGATTAGAATACGAATAATTGATAGTTAGAAAAAATTGTATTACTTACATTATTACTATATAAATAATATTCTATTAATATTAATTAGAATTACATAAATAATTAGAACGAAAACTTTAGAAATGGAATTTCTAGTTAGTAACTTCTATTGATATTTGATATTGATTTTTTTTCTTTTCGTCTTCTTAGGTTCGGGTCGAAAATAGAAGAGTTAAGTCGATCAAACAAAAATTCAAAGGAGGTTCATGGCTAAGGGTAAAGATGTCCGAGTTAGAGTTATTTTGGAATGTACAAGTTGTATCCAAAATGGTGTCAATAAGGAATCGCCGGGCATTTCTAGATATATTACTCAAAAGAATCGACACAATACACCCAGTCGATTAGACTTGAGAAAATTTTGTCGCTATTGTCACAAGCATACGATTCATGGGGAAATAAAGAAATAGATCGAACGAAACACGTGTGTATGATCTTTCAAATCAAAGGAGGAGGAAAAGGAAGAACTTAACATTACCACATATACATATATATATATATAATATACAAAATACAAATAAAACCTATTTCGGTCGGATCTGAAATCAATAAAAAAATAGAATTTTAGAGATAAGGAATAAACCATGGATAAATCCAAGCAACCTTTTCGTAAATCCAAGCGATCTTTTCGTAGGCGTTTTCCCCCAATTGAATCGGGGGATCGAATTGATTATAGAAACATGAGTTTAATTAGTCGATTTATTAGTGAACAGGGAAAAATATTATCTAGACGGGTGAATAGATTGACCTTGAAACAACAACGATTAATTACTATTGCTATAAAACAAGCTCGTATTTTATCTTTGTTACCTTTTCTTAATAATGAAAAACAGTTTGAGAGAGCAGAGTCGATTCCTAGAACTACTGGTCCTAGAACCAGAAATAAATAGATATACTCTTCCATTGATTCAAAACTCTAATTGGAACCCAAGCTCAGATTGATGTTTTGTTCGAAAAAGCCTCAAATCTGGATTTGATTGTTGTGTTATAAGAAACAATAAATAGGGAAAGGAAGGAAGGAATCTTTTTTTTTGAAAGATGTTTATTCATTCCTACTACTTATCTAAATTTCTTAATTTATTTTTGTTCTATCTTCCCGGAGGCCGCTCTCCGGGGAATTCAATTCTGTTTCAAGCATTCCTATATATGACTTTAGAATAGAATCTCTTTTATTTGATAATCTTATTGGAAATCATGTAAAGACAATTCTTATTTGATATAGCTATTTGCGCAAGTATTTTACGATTAAGAAGCAATTGCTTCTTGTACAGATTGTGTATGAATCTACTATAACTATAGAATACCCCATTCTCACGAACTGCTGCATTTATCCGAGTGATCCACAAACGACGAAAGTCCCTCTTTTGCCTGCCCCTATCTCGATGAGAGGAAACCAAAGCTCTCATTTTCTGTTGAGTAGCGGTTCGGGTAAGCCTTGAATGAGCCCCTATAAAGGTTGATGCAAATAAACGAATTTTTGTTCGACGTCTCCGAGCTATATATCCTCGTTTAACTCTGGTCATTGAATCAAATTAAACTTTAATGAATAACTAATTGATTTCTCTTCTTTCAGTCATCCTTTTATCCCCCGATTGATTAATAACAAAACGGATTTTTCCGATATATAAAATATAAATTCCAATGGCTTTTGCTACTATGACCTTCCCAACCACTATTTTTTATTTCTTCCAGGTAAAATACCTGGAAATAGGAAATTCCAGCGATATTAAATAAATAAAAGAAATAAAAAATAGTGGGTTCCGTCGTTTCTATGGTTACTTCGTAAACGGTGAGGTCCTCTCTATACACCGGAGCCCCCTCTTTCATTTAATCAAATGTTATTGTGAACTTGTATAGTTCACTCTCCTTGGCTCTACCAATCAATTATACAGTAATAGCTCTTTTCACAAGAAAGGATATCCATACAGTGACGGCATTTAATTATGAAAGTTGGCTAGGTAGCTGACCTTGTTAGTCCGTTCTTTCAAAAATAGGAACATAACCTTTTTACTTCTTATAGTACTATTTCCTCCGCTTAATGGATAACTATTTGCTATGCTACCAATGGGGAATTGCTTCTCATCTCAAATTGAGGTGATTGGATTTGCACCAATGGAAACCATAAATTTCAACTTCATACACAAAAAATATAGGTATATGATAGATCCTCATTTTTTTTTTTTCTTAGTTTATTTTTAGATAGTAAATGGCTTTTTCCACTCTATCTATCCTATTCATTGGTACTGGTGATTGGTACTGGAAAAATTGTTTCATTTGTTCGAACTCATGATCTAAACGAGTCGCACATACACCCTAGTACATGTTCCCCTACGCTGAGGACATCCTCGAAGCGCGGGAGATTTCGTGATATTTCTTATTGGCTGTCTTGTGTTTCTAATAAGTTGTTTAATTGTCGGCATATCATAATATATATAACAAAATTGGTTGGTTTAGATCGATCTTAACCTGATGATTGATGATTATGAATTATTTCCATTCAATATAAAATCGCGGAAAATTCGAATTATGGTTTGAAGCGGAATCATGTATTTACACGGAATCCCCAGTATTTTCATTTTCGACCGCTACAAGATCAACAATTCCATGAGCTTGGGCTTCTGTTGCTGACATAAAAACATCCCTTTCCATGTCTTCGGATATAACCCATAAAGGGTTGCCCGTTCTTTGTACATAAACCTTTGTGAGGGTTTCGCGAAGTTTCAGTAGTTCTTCCGCTTCCAGGATAAATTCGCCTGCTTGCGCCTCATAAAAAGAACTAGCAGGCTGGTGAATCATAACCCTGATAATATTTGATATAACATCATGCATGAACGGTTCTTCTATCTCGCACGATTGGGCTAAAGTAAGGGATAAAAAAACAAGAAGAAAAAAAAACAAATAGAATTGAACAGCCGTACAGGCATCCTTTGTGCATTGCATACGGCTCTGCAATGGAATTTCCTTTCTATTCTATCGAAGAAAAAAATAGAATCCATCCGATCCAGATCGTTGAATGATCCATTTACCACCCTTCCTTTCGTATTGTAGGAGTAAAAAAATACTATGATGGTTCTGTTGCTTTCTATATTTATCTCGTCTGCGATTTAGCAATCCCAAAGTTTCTTTTTGATATGATCAAATAAGGAAAAATGATCTTTTTTTTTTTTATTTTCGCACTCTTTCTTTCGTAACATAAATATCAGAAAGAGACTTCTGGTGTGCAAGAAAAATGGTTTGTGACGCTGAAAATGTACTCCCGACACATAAATAAAATCAAATCGGAAATAACCTTTGTTTCATACTACTATCTCGATACAAAATCTCGTGTTAGGAAAAACTATAATAGTTTGTTCATATCGAACTCGAAGTGCCATGCTATTATTACCTATTATTCACATTCGATATGGCGAAGGCATAGTCTTCTTCTTTTTTTTTTCAAACTCATTGGCGCCAAGCGTGAGGGAATGCTAGACGTTTGGTAATTTCTCCTCCGACCAGAATAAAAGATCCCATTGAAGCGGCTAATCCCATGCATATTGTATGTACATCAGGCGAAACAAATTGCATAGTATCATAAATGGCTATTCCTGGTATTACCCATCCGCCGGGGGAGTTTATAAACAAATAAAGATCCTTAGTATCATCTTCTATACTGAGATATACCATGAGACCAACAAGTTGATTTGAGATCTCGCTATCAACTTCTTGGCCTAAAAAAAGTAATCTTTCTCGATAAAGTCGGTTGATTAGGACAAAATTGTATCCCTTTTGAACCGTACGTGCACCTTTGGATGCATACGGTTCAAAAAAATTGCGAAAAAAAGAATCAACGTGTCGATTCCAATCCTATCTCTTTTTTTTTTTTTTACAGATTTCTGTTTTTCTAATGAAAATGGAGGGGTTTTTCTTCTATTTTTCAAAAAAATATGAGTTTTAGCTCCCTTCCCTAAAAAAAAGAATTTACCGAACTTAACTTATTTATTTTTATTGAATTAACCTTCATTGATGTATTGTTTCGTCGAGATTCAAATCACGATGTCATTTTCTTGTTCCTGAATGGGTCCTTTCAATTCTTTTAGGTTCATGTTCTACTCCGGGGAAAGATCTACCCGAATTCTATTTGCACATATAGGACAAATGATCTCAGTACCATTTCTTTTTGCTACGACTTTTTTCAATTCGTTTCATGCCTCCCCCAAACTATTCGATGTATTCATCATACTGGTTGGCATGGCAGTTTGAGATCACCCCTATAATTAAATACTAAGAATCGTCTATGCTACAAGTGGTAATTGTACATATATTACTATTACCAATTTGGTATTTTCTGAACGGAGCCTGGATACTTGATTTTATTAGTCCAAGTCAACCATAAATTCTTCTAATTGATAATATTGATCCTCAATATAAATTGATCTAATTTCACTTCACGCTCCGAATGATTGATTCTTCAATCAATACAATATTTCTTGGGCGAAACAGAGGATATCTCAATCGGGGGAGAAAACGGGTAAATCCCATATGACCCAATATGTCTGACAAGTCGCACTATACGTCAACCCAAACTGCATCTTCCTCTCCAGGACTCCGAAAAGGTACTTTTGGAACACCAATAGGCATTAAATTAAAGAAAAAAATTAAGTACTATACTTCACTTTAATATGGAAACGTAAGAATTAGTTTATTGTCTTCATCATTTTTTTCTGTTTATTCTAGTTTATACATAAATTGGAAGGTTTTTAGAGAAAGACAGAATGAATAAATCAAAATTTTAATGAAGGGATCGACTGTTCGAATAATAAACAAGTATCCATGCATTCGTTCCCACAAAATGGGACCAATGCTCCCATTGCGTATTGGTACTTATCGGGTATAGAATAGATCTGCTTCTCTTTGTTCTTACGAACAGAATTTTTCCGTTATTTTCAACGGAATAGAATAAATAGTAACCTTTTCTCATACAAAATCCGCTGAAAAGTACATAACATAGTATATTCCAATGCGATAAAGTTACATAGTGTCTATTTTTCTTTGATAAAGGGGTATTTCCATGGGTTTGCCTTGGTATCGTGTTCATACTGTCGTATTGAATGATCCCGGTCGATTGCTTTCTGTCCATATAATGCATACGGCTCTAGTTTCGGGTTGGGCCGGTTCGATGGCTCTATACGAATTAGCGGTTTTTGATCCCTCTGACCCCGTTCTTGATCCAATGTGGAGACAAGGTATGTTTGTTATACCCTTCATGACTCGTTTAGGAATAACCAATTCGTGGGGTGGTTGGAGTATTTCAGGAGGAACTATAACCAATCCGGGTATTTGGAGTTATGAAGGCGTGGCAGGGGCACATATTGTGTTTTCTGGCTTGTGCTTTTTGGCGGCCATCTGGCATT